GTGGACGAATCCAAAATTGTTTGTTATCCTCAATCAAAACGGAAACTTATAAAAAAAATGATATTTGTATAAATAAGATTCATGCTCTCCTTATTAATAGTCAAAAAAATCATCCAGAATTTGAACAGAAAATAGATACATTTGATAAAAAATCATTATTAATTGAAATTTGGTTTTTTTTTTATTTAATCCATAAATTCTCGGATAAATCAGTATCAAGCCTTCATTTTGAAGGACTTGTTCTCTTTCCGGAATTTGAACAATGGAAAGTAAATTCCGAAAAAAAAAAAATAAAATTATTGTTCGACGCAATTAGAACTGATCTGAACGAAAAAAGAATTGTAAAAAAAATAAAATGTATTGGAATCAAAGAAATGAAGAAAGAAGTTCCTCGATGGTCATACAAATTAATTGACGAATTAGAACAACTGGAAGTCAAAAATGAGGAAGAGAAATATGGAATTCGTTCCCGAAAAGCCAAACGTGTAGTTATTTTTACTTTTACTAATAAAAAAAAAAAAAACGATACTTATAGATATACTAGAGATACTAATAATACTGATAAAAACGGGGAATTGGCTTTAATACGTTATGCACAACAACCTGATTTTCGACGAGACATAATCAAAGGATCTATACGTGCTCAAAGGCGTAAAACAATTACTTGGAAACTATTTCAAAAAAGTCTGCATTCGCCTCTTTTTTTGGACAAAATTGACAAACCCTCGTTCTTTCCTTTTTTCAAAAATTTGGAGCCAATGAGACAAATTATTTTTATGTTCACAAATAGGATGCGTACAAAAGCAGAATCCCTAAATTCAGATTATACGGAGGAAAATAAAAAAGAAAGTGAGGAGGGGGGCGAAAAAAAAAAAAAAGAAAAAGAGGAAAAAAGACGTATAGAAATAGGAGAGGCCTGGGATAGCATTATATTTGCTCAAGTAATAAGAGGTTTTTTATTAATAACCCAATCGATTCTTAGAAAATATATTCTATTGCCTTCATTGATAATAACTAAAAATATTGTTCGTATGCTATTATTTCAATTTCCCGAATGGTCAGAAGATTTTAGGGATTGGAAGAAAGAAATGTATATTAAATGCACCTATAATGGCGTTCAATTATCCGAAACAGAATTTCCAAAAAAGTGGCTAATAGATGGGATTCAGATAAAAATCATATTTCCTTTTCGTCTGAAGCCTTGGCACAGATCTAAGCTACGATCCACTGAAAAGGATCCAATGAAAAAAAAAGAGGCAAAAAAAAAAAGGGACTTTTGTTTTTTAACAATTTTGGGAATGGAAGTGGAATTCCCCTTTTCTAGTTTTCCCCGAAATAAATTTTATTTTTTTTATCCCATTTTTAAAAAACTCAACAAAAAAATAAAAAAATGGAAAAATCATTTTTTTCTCATTCTCAATATTTTAAATCAGAGAACAAAATTGTTTCTAAATTTCTTAAAAGAAAGAGTAAAACGGATCATCAAAAGTATTCTATTTCTAAACGAAAAAATAAAACAACTCCCAATTTTTTTTCTACTTAGATTCAAAAAGATATATGGATTGAGTGAAAACCAAAAAGATTCAACAATAAATAAGAAAATTCCAATGATTTACGAATCAACCATTCGAATTCAATCTGTTAATTGGACAACTTGTTCATTGAAAAAAAAAAAAAAAAAAATAAAAGATCTGAATGCTGAAAGAAAGACAATCATAAAGAAAATTAAAAAAATGACAAAAGAAAAGGGGGTTTTTTCTTCAGAGATAAATATTAGTTCGAACAAAAAAAGTTATTATGCTAAAAGATTCGAATTAAAAAAAAGTATTTGGGAAATTTTTAAAAAAAGAAATCCTCTATTAGCCCGTAAATCACAGCATTCTTTTTTGAAATCTCTCATGGAAAGGGTATACCTAAATATCTTTCTATGTATCATTTATATTCCTAGAATCGATCTACAATTGTTTCTTGAATCAAGAACAAGAAATAGAATAAAAAAAAAATCCATTTACAATAATGAAACAAAAGCAGACAGAATGGATAAAACTAATCAAAGTCTAATTCACTTTATTTCGCTTCTAAAAAAAGATTATAATATTAGGAATACGAATTCACAGAATTCTTGTGACGTATCCTCGTTGTCACAGGCATATGTATTTTTAAAATTATCAGAAACCCGAGTTATTAACATATATAAGTTAAGATCCGCTTTTGAAGATCATGGAAAATCCTTTTTTCTTAAAAATGAGATTAAGGATTTTTTTTTTGGAATACACAGAATATTTGATTCTAAATTTAGACAAAAGAAACCTCCCAATTCTGTAATGAATCAATGGAAAAATTGGTTGTTAAAGGGTCATTATCAATATGATTTATCTCAGAGGAGATGGTCTAGATTAGTGGCAAAAAAATGGAGAAATAGAATCCATGAGCGTCGTGTCTCTCAAAAAAAAGATTTTAAAAAGCGTGATTCATATGAGAAAACCCGATTAATTCTTTACAAAAATCAACAATTAGACTCATTAAAAAAAAAAAAATATGAATATGATCTTTTTTCATATAAATCTATTAATTATGCAGATAAGAAGCACTCATATATTTATGGATATGGATCACCATTCCAAGCAAATAAAAAAAAAGCAATTTCTTATAATTACAACACACGTAAACAAAAGATATTTGATCTAACGAGTGATATCTCTATCAAGATATATATCGCAGAAGATGCTATTCTAGATATGGAAAAAAATCTGGATAGAAAATATTTTGATTGGATGGGAATGAATGAAGAGATATTAAATCGTTCGATATCGTCGAATCTGGAATTTTTGTTCCTTTCCAAATTTTGGATATTTTTTAATGCATATATGAGTAACCCGTGGATCATACCAATCCAATTACTTTTTTTCGATTTTAATATAAATGAAATAAAAAAAAATGTTAGTGCAAATAAAAACATCACTGGAAGGAATAAAATAATAGATATTTTTAGATCATCAAAAAAAAAAAAAAAATTAGAATTCGAGTTAGGAACTCGAAATCAAGCAAAAGCGGAATACACGGGTCGAGTGGATTTTGAATCACCTCTCTCAAACCAAGAAAAAGATATTGAAGAACATTTTACAGGATTGGACACGAAAGAGGATATAAAGAAACCAAAATACAATAGCAAGATAGAGGAAAAACTAAATTTCTTATTAAAAAGGTTTTTTATTTTTCAATTGAATTGGAAGGGTTCCTTAAATCAAAGAGTAATGAATAATATAAAAATATATTGTCTCCTGATTAGATTGAAAAATATAAAAGAGATTGCTATAACCTCTATTCAAAGAGGAGAACTAAGTCTAGATATTATGATGATTCATAATCAGAAGGATTTTACTCTTACAGAATTGACGAAAAATCAAAAATTGATCAACGAAGGAATATTGATTATCGAACCAGTTCGTCTGTCTAGACAAAACGATGAACAATTTTTTATGTATCAAACCATAGGCCTCTCGTTGATTCATAAGAGTAAGCGTCAAATTCAAATTAATCAAAGATATCCGGAAAAAAGCCACGTTGATAAGAAGAAATTATATAAATCCACTGCAAGAACAAGAGATCAAAAGATAACAGAAAAAAAAGAGACAAATCATTATGATTTGTTTGTTCCCGAATTTTTTTTTTCCGCTAGACGTCGTAGAGAATTCAGAATTCTAATGTCTTTAAATTCTAAGAATAGAGATAGTGTACATAGAAAGAAAACATTTTCCAATAAGAATAAAGGAACTAATTGCTGTAAAGTTTTGGCTGAAAATAAGGATCTTGATAGAGAAAAAAAAAAACAAATGAATTTTTATTTTTTTCTTTGGCCAAATTTTCGATTAGAGGATTTAGCTTGCATGAATCGCTATTGGTTTGATACCTATAATGGAAGCCGTTTCAGTATAGTAAGAATACATATGTATCCGTGATTGATAATTCGTTAATCTAGATTTCTTTCTTCTATTTAGCGTAATATATTCGGTATGCGGATATAAATGGATACACACATAGATGTGTACACACATTTTGTTAACTTCTATTCTGTATTCTGAGTCCTTGATACTAATTCAATGATGTATCCATTCAATACAAAAATAAATCAACAAAATCGTCTTATAGATATATTTTAAGTCTACCATTTTTTTTTTGGAATGCATAAATATATAGTATTCTATGATTTGAAAAAAAAAAAATCGGGAAATCGGACGGAATTTAATATTATTGTATATACAATATAAAAAATTTGAAATTAATGTCATTACTATTACTGATTAAAAAAAGATATCTATAAAATAAGTAAAGGGAAAAGAAAGCTTTCAACGTTATGGTAAAAAATTTAATTCTACCGAGTTTTTCACAAGAAAAAAAAGAAGAAAACCCCGGATCGGTTGAATTTCAAGTATTCAATTTCACTAATAAGATACGAAGACTTACTTCACATTTGGAATTACACCGAAAAGACTATTTATCTCAACGAGGTTTACGTAAAATTCTGGGAAAACGACAACGGCTACTGTCTTATTTGTCAAAGAAAAATGGAATACGTTATAAAAAATTAATAAATCAGTTGGATATTCGGGAGTCACAAATTCGTTAATTTGAAGATTTATTTTTAATTATTCGATTTATCAGGTCTTTAATTTTTATTAATTTTTTTTTCTTTTGTTTTACGCAATTAATGGAATGAATAAATCGAGGAAAAACTATGAATGTCCCAGCTACAAGAAAAGACCTCATGATAGTGAATATGGGCCCTCACCACCCATCAATGCATGGTGTTCTTCGACTTATTGTTACTCTGGATGGTGAGGATGTTATTGATTGTGAACCAATATTGGGTTATTTACACAGAGGGATGGAAAAAATTGCAGAAAACCGAACAATTATACAATATCTGCCTTATGTAACACGTTGGGATTATTTAGCCACTATGTTTACAGAAGCAATAACCGTAAACGGACCGGAACAGTTGGGAAATATTCAAGTACCAAAAAGAGCCAGCTATATTCGAGTAATTATGTTGGAATTGAGTCGTATAGCTTCTCACCTATTATGGCTGGGACCTTTTATGGCGGATATTGGTGCACAAACCCCTTTCTTCTATATTTTCAGAGAAAGAGAATTAATATATGATCTATTCGAAGCTGCGACAGGTATGAGAATGATGCATAATTTTTTCCGTATCGGGGGAGTAGCGGCTGATCTACCTCATGGTTGGATAGATAAATGTTTGGATTTTTGCGATTATTTTTTAACAGGGGTTGTTGAATATCAAAAACTTATTACGAGAAATCCTATTTTTTTAGAACGGGTTGAGGGAATAGGCATTGTTGGTGGAAAGGAAGTAATAAATTGGGGTTTATCAGGACCGATGCTTCGGGCTTCCGGAATACAATGGGATCTCCGTAAAGTTGATAATTATGAGTGTTACGGGGAATTTGATTGGGAAGTTCAATGGCAAAAAGAAGGAGATTCGTTAGCTCGTTATTTAGTTCGAATTGGCGAAATGGTGGAATCCATAAAAATAATTCAACAGGCTTTGGAAGGAATTCCTGGAGGTCCATATGAAAATTTAGAAATCCGTTACTTTGATAGGGAAAGGGAACCAGAATGGAATGATTTTGAATATCGATTTATTAGTAAAAAACCGTCTCCAACTTTTGAATTGCCGAAACAAGAACTTTATGTACGAGTTGAAGCCCCAAAAGGAGAATTAGGAATTTTTCTAATAGGGGATCAGAATGGTTTTCCTTGGAGATGGAAAATTCGTCCACCTGGGTTTATCAATTTGCAAATTCTTTCTCAATTAGTTAAAAGAATGAAATTGGCTGATATTATGACAATACTAGGTAGCATAGATATCATTATGGGAGAAGTTGATCGTTGAAATGATGATTGATACAACAGAAATACAAGATATCAATTCTTTTTTCAGATTGGAATCTTTTAAAGAGGTATATGGAATTTTATGGGTACTTGCCCCTATCTTTACTCTTGTATTGGGAATCACCATAAGTGTACTATCAATTGTATGGTTAGAAAGAGAAATATCCGCAGGTATACAACAGCGGATTGGACCTGAATACGCTGGTCCTTTGGGAGTTCTTCAAGCTCTAGCAGATGGAACAAAACTACTTTTCAAAGAAAATCTTATTCCATCTAGGGGAGATATTCGTTTATTCAGTATCGGACCATCCATATCAGTCATATCAATTATAATAAGCTATTCAATAATTCCTTTTGGATATAACTTTGTTTTATCTGATCTCAATATCGGTGTTTTTTTATGGATTGCTATTTCGAGTATTGCTCCCATTGGACTTCTTATGTCAGGATATGGATCAAATAATAAATATTCCTTTTTGGGTGGTCTACGAGCTACTGCTCAATCGATTAGTTATGAAATACCATTAACTCTATGTGTGTTATCAATATCTCTACGTGCGATTCGTTGATACAAAAACTTTTCGATGCTATTGCTTATACGCCTTTCTTTGTAGGACACTTTATAGGAAAGGGGTAGAATAAATTCATTATTATTATTCTCAATTCGTATTGAAGAAAAAAATCAGATAGTTATATGAGTGAAATAAAACAGCTTCTATTGAATACAATTTATGAATACTATATTACATTACCTTACCTGATTCTCTCTATGGTATAGTTTATATATGGTTATAGTATGATGATTTAAAATTGCAGTCAAAATATTGAGTCTCATTTTCTATGTATAAGAATTTAGTGAAAAAAAAAAATTAGAAGCAGAAGAGTCTGATTACCCCAGGATTGGTTGATTATAAATCTTGTCTTGAAGCGGGTTCGGGTTCAAAAGACCAACTTTATTGCGTTTTTGCTACCGTTTGGATGAATTATCATACATGTATTAACATAAATAAGTGAGGCTCATAAAAGATTAAGTGGACGGTTAGAACCACCAAGATACACAAAGGATTAGTAACGCGGATTATGTCAATTTTCAAAAAGAGCATTTCCACATAATAGAAAAAGAATACTAATTGGGGCTTTAAGTTGGTAGAAAAATAAAGGCAGTATTCCCCCCAATTCCGGTCCAGAGTAAGCTCCTATCCACTGATTAAATAAATGACTATCGGGAACGAAAAAATCCTTTCATTCTTTTTTTTTTTTCAAGTCCCTTTTTGATTTTATTTGCACAAAAAAAGACGAATAGGAACGAAAAAAAAAAAAGCGACTGACCCCTTTTTTCTCTTTTTTTTTATCCATATGGATTTTTAATCCATATTTATGGAGATAGAATTTATGTCATATCATAATTTAGAAACTAATATGTAATTCTTTTTTCGTAATCAAAAACGACGGGGGAGGGTTATTGAAAATTCTAAAAGATTATTTTATTGAAGAATAAAGTTATTACTTAAAAAATTATATATTTTTCTTTAGGGATAAGATAAATTCAGAAGTGCCTTTTGTATCTTTTATAAAAAATGCATTTTTTTATCGTTATTATAAAATTCTAAATTAGAACAGACAGAATTCAATTGGTCTAATTCAGAACCGTCCGATAAATTGTAATCTTATCCATCTTAGGGATATAGCAAAAGACAAACAATCGGCCTGGTCCTTAGATTTATTTAAGACTTTCGAGGAGCCGTATGAGGTGAAAATCTCATGTACGGTTCTGTAATAGCGATGGGACAGTAATGTTATCACCGACTAAGATTATCTAACAGTTTAAGTACAGTTGATATAGTTGATGCACAATCAAAATATGATTTTTGGGGATGGAATTTGTGGCGTCAACCTATAGGTTTCATCGTTTTTCTACTTTCTTCCCTAGCAGAATGCGAAAGATTACCTTTTGATTTACCAGAAGCGGAAGAAGAATTAGTAGCGGGTTATCAAACGGAATATTCAGGTATAAGATTTGGTTTATTTTATGTTGCTTCTTATTTAAACCTATTAATTTCTTCATTATTTGTAACAGTTCTTTACTTGGGCGGTTCAAATATCCCTGTTCCGTACATATTAGTTTCTGAGTTTTTTGAGATAAATAAAGCATATGGGGTTTTTGGAACTACAATTGATATCTTTATTACATTAGCTAAAACTTATTTGTTCTTGTTCCTTTCTATCACATCAAGATGGACTTTGCCTAGGCTAAGAATGGACCAATTATTAAATCTTGGATGGAAGTTTCTTTTACCTATTTCTCTGGGTAATCTATTATTAACAACTTCGTCTCAACTGTTTTCACTGTAAAAGATTGATCCTCTATCTATATTTGTAACTTGTCTCAAACAAGAGAAAGAAACAAAACAAAAATATTCATAGATATTCACGATATGTTCCTTATGGTAACTGGGTTCATGAATTATGGTCAACAAACAGTCCGAGCTGCAAGGTACATTGGTCAAAGTTTCATGATTACCTTATCCCACGCAAATCGTTTACCCGTAACTATTCAATATCCTTATGAAAAATTAATTACATCGGAACGTTGCCGCGGTCGAATCCATTTTGAATTTGATAAATGCATTGCTTGTGAAGTATGTGTTCGTGTATGTCCTATAGATCTACCCGTTGTTGATTGGAAACTGGAAACGGATATTCGAAAGAAACGATTGTTTAATTACAGTATTGATTTCGGAATTTGTATATTTTGCGGGAACTGTGTTGAGTATTGTCCAACAAATTGTTTATCAATGACTGAAGAATATGAACTTTCGACTTATGATCGTCATGAATTGAATTATAATCAAATTGCTTTGGGTCGTTTACCAATGTCAGTAATTGATGATTATACAATACGAACAATTCAAATATCAAATAAAAAAATATAATCCAAATTTTTTCTTTGTTTATTTATTAGAATTATATTCTTTTTTTTTTTTGAATTCAAAAAAATATTCTAAAAAAAGAATATTCTAATAGAATAAGAAATTGATTATTAAAATTTATTTCTTATTATTTATTATAATAATAAGATATTATAATATATATAATTTCATTTTAATTCAAAAAATTTAAATAATTAGAATTAAATTATTCAAATTTTATAAAAAATTATATATATTAAAATGAATTAGAAATATATAGGTATAGAATTTATATATATAAAAGAAATATATATAAATAAAATATGATTCTAATCAAACAAATCTGATTCTTTCTATATTTCATATCTATTTATTATATTTATTATATATATTATTAATATATCACATTTATATATATATATATAACTAAATAATATAAATTTAGAAAAAATGTTCTCTAAAAATAGAAAAACTATTCTATATTCTCTTAGAAAATCTAAATTCGATTAGAAATATTTTCTATTATTTTATATTATATATAGAAAAATTCTATAATTCTATAAATATAGAATATGTATAATTATATTTATTAGATATAAATATAGAATACATATCATATAGTTATACTTATAGTTTCGATCTATTCTTTCATATAACGAATAGAAGGACATTTGGCCTATAACCGATACCCATATCAATTCCCAGTTGTTAGGATTAAATTCAATGCGGAGAGAAATCTCGTATATCCAAATTTTCCCTGGTCATATCAATTAAAGTCATGAAATCTCGATTTATTTATCTCTTTTTTTACATATAATGGATTTGCCTGAACCACTACATGATTTTCTTTTAGTCTTTTTGGGATCAGGTCTTGTATTAGGAAGTCTAGGAGTAGTATTTTTTACCAATCCAATTTTTTCTGCTTTTTCCTTGGGACTGGTTCTTGGTTGTATATCTTTATTCTACATTTTATCAAATTCCCATTTTGTAGCTGCCGCACAACTACTTATTTACGTGGGAGCTATAAACGTTTTAATCCTATTTGCTGTGATGTTCATGAATGGTTCGGAATATTACCAAGATTCTCATCTTTTGACCGTTGGGGGTGGAATTACTTTGATGGTTTGTACAAGTATTCTTATTTCACTAATAACTACTATCCCAGATACATCATGGTACGGGATTATTTGGACTACAAGATCAAATCAGATTATAGAGCACGATTTGATAAGTACTAGTCAACAAATTGGAATTCATTTATCAACAGATTTTTTTCTTCCATTTGAACTAATTTCCATAATTCTCTTAGCTGCTTTGATAGGTGCAATTGTCGTGGCTCGCCAATAAGAAATCTTTCGAACTAGCAATAAAAAAAAAAATAGAATTTTTTTTCCCATTTTTTTCTGTTGAATTCTATGTGAATGTAAAAAAAAAGTGTTTATATAGAAAATAATTTTTTTGGCAATATATTCTTTTGTTCCAGACTTGTTATATTCTTTAGTCAATTGAATCCGTTGAATTATTGTTCATACTATATTAAAATGAATCAAAATGGATAAGGAGTTGGTTAATGATGCTCGAACATGTACTTGTTTTGAGTGCCTATTTATTTTCTATTGGTATCTATGGATTGATCACGAGCCGAAATATGGTTAGAGCCCTTATGTGTCTTGAACTTATACTGAATGCCGTGAATATAAATTTCGTAACCTTTTCTGATTTCTTTGATAGTCGCCAATTAAAAGGAAATATTTTTTCTATTTTTGTTATTGCTATTGCAGCCGCTGAAGCAGCTATCGGACTGGCTATTGTTTCTTCAATTTATCGTAACAGAAAATCAACCCGTATCAATCAATCTAATTTGTTGAATAAATAGTATTAATCATTATAAAAAAAAGAATAATAATAATTCGAATTTAGAATAGTGTAATATTCATCAATTTTGATTTGCATGTTTGCAAAAACGTAAGAAATCAAAGTATCTTGGTCCTCTTCTCCTCTTATAAATTGACCCGGAAGTCGATTTTTTTAAGTTAAGTTTCAAAATTCTGGTAAATCGTTGATTCATCTGGTGTCTAAATATATGATTCATTTACGAGTTTACTAGATCGAAAATTTTAAATTTTTGATGTTAAAAAAAAACTCTAGATCCAATGTCACATTCAGTAAAGATTTATGATACATGTATAGGATGTACTCAATGTGTACGAGCCTGCCCCACAGATGTATTAGAAATGATACCTTGGGATGGGTGTAAAGCTAAGCAAATTGCTTCTGCCCCAAGAACAGAGGACTGTGTTGGTTGTAAGAGGTGTGAATCCGCCTGTCCGACGGATTTCTTAAGTGTTCGAGTTTATTTATGGCATGAAACAACTCGAAGCATGGGTCTAGCTTATTGATACCTTTCAAAAAACAAACATCACGAGAATACAATAAGTTTTTTTACTGGCAAAAACCCGCGCTCAAAACAGAAGAATATTAATATTCTTCTGTTTTGAGCGCGGGTTTTTCTGGTCCAAGTGTATCTTATTTTTATCACGAATTATTTTCCTTGGTTAACAATAGTTGTACTTTTGCCTATAGCCGGAGGTTCCTTAATCTTCTTATTTCCTCATCGAGGAAATAAGGTAATTAAGTGGTATACGATTTGTATATGCTTAATCGATCTCCTTCTAACAACCTATGCATTTTGTTATCATTTCCAATTGGATGATCCATTAATCCAACTTACGGAAAATTATAAATGGATCCATTTTTTTGATTTTTACTGGAGAATCGGAATAGATGGACTCTCTATAGGACCCATTTTACTGACGGGATTTATTACCACTATAGCCACTTTAGCGGCTCAGCCAGTTACTCGAGAATCCCGATTATTCCATTTCCTGATGTTAGCAATGTATAGCGGTCAAATAGGACCATTTTCTTCTCGAGACATTTTACTTTTTTTCATCATGTGGGAATTAGAATTAATTCCAGTTTATATACTTTTATCCATGTGGGGGGGGAAAAAACGTTTGTATTCCGCTACAAAGTTTATTTTATACACTGCGGGAAGTTCTGTTTTTTTATTAATGGGAATTCTAGGTATCGGTTTCTATGCTTCTAATGAACCGACATTAAATTTGGAAACATTAACTAATCAATCGTATCCCGCGGCGCTCGAACTAATATTCTATATGGGATTTCTTTTGACTTTTGCTGTCAAATTGCCGATTATACCCTTACATACATGGTTACCAGACACCCACGGAGAGGCACATTACAGCACTTGTATGCTTTTAGCCGGAATCTTATTAAAAATGGGAGCGTATGGATTGGTTCGAATTAATATGGAATTATTACCCCACGCTCATTCTATATTTTCCCCTTGGTTAATGATATTAGGTTCAATTCAAATAATCTATGCAGCTTCAACATCTTTTGGTCAACGTAATTTAAAAAAAAGAATAGCTTATTCCTCGGTATCTCATATGGGTTTCATAATTATTGGAATTGGTTCCATAAGCGATACGGGGCTCAATGGGGCCATTTTACAAATAATATCTCATGGATTTATTGGCGCTGCGCTTTTTTTCTTGGCGGGAACTAGTTATGATAGACTACGTCTTCTTTATCTTGACGAAATGGGCGGAATGGCTATTCCAATGCCAAAAATATTCACGGTTTTCAGTATCTTATCGATGGCTTCCCTTGCATTGCCGGGCATGAGCGGTTTTGTTGCAGAATTGATAGTTTTTTGGGGAATAATTACCAGCCAAAAATTTCTTTTAATGACAAAAATACTAATAACTTTTGTAACAGCAATTGGAATAATATTAACTCCTATTTATTCATTATCCATGTTACGGCAGATGTTCTATGGATACAAGCTTTTTAATACACCAAACTCGTATTTTTTTGATTCTGGGCCGCGAGAATTATTTATTTCGATTTCTATCCTGATACCCGTAATAGGTATTGGTATTTATCCAGATTTCATTTTATCATTCTCGGTTGACAAGGTTGAAGCCATTCTATCGACTTTTTTATAAAAAGTTTTCTCATGAATAAATGAATAAAACCCAAAATCAAAAAGAAAAAAAACCATAATAAGAAAAAATGTAATCGAATATGTTTATTGTTTGTGAGAACCCCTTGAATCATTACATTACTTGATTTAAAGGGTTCTCAACGATTTATTTTATTCGAAGTTTCTCTATATTTCGATATTTATTTTTCTATTTATATATTCATATATCTATAATCAAATTTCTTATAGATAATAATATAATTTCTTATATATATGCTTTATTTATTTGTCAGGTCCTTTACTCACTTTAATTCAATTAGATGGAAATGAACCATAACTGTGTAATCCTATACCTAATAGATTGATCCCCAAATAACATATCCAAATTATAAAAAAGCCCAGAGAGGCCGCTATTGAAGAATTTACACCTTCCAATTTCTTATTTTTTCTAGTATGTAAATAAATCGCAAATATGGTCCAAGTAATAAAGGCCCAAGTTTCCTTTGGATCCCAATTCCAATATGACCCCCATGCCTCATTAGCCCATACTGCTCCTGAAAGAATACCTATCGTTAAAAAGATAAAACCCAGACTAATAATACGATAACTCCAACGATCCAATTGTTGAATAAACTGAGACCTGTAATAATTTCTAGAAGAAGAAAAATTAGTTTTTTCTAAAACATTGTTTCTTTCATTCATATTCATGTATTTGATCTCAGCAAAAGAAAATGATTGATTTAATAAATACAAATCATTGCTTTTACCAAAAATTTTTATGACTTCTCGAAATGTAATAATTAAAATGGCTACTGATAATAACGATCCACATAAAAGAGCTGCATAGCCAAATATCATCATACTTACGTGCATCATTAACCAATGAGATTGTAAAGCGGGTACTAATATTGCAGATTGATGCATTTCGGTTAAAAAAATACCCGAAGTAGCAAAGCCTTGGGTAAAAATAACACTTGGTGCGATTATTGTACTTAAATCGTTTTTCTTTTTTTTAAAACATAAAATCATATAAAAAATGGAAAAACCCCAGGAAAGGAAGATTAATGATTCATATAAATCACTAAATGGTAAATGGCCCGAAAAAATCCAGCGAGTAATTAACAATCCCGTTATACAGAAAAAGGTTATTATCATACCATTTTTGGACGAATCATATAATCCTAAGATTTCATTGACTAATAAGGTTATCAAATGAGTTGAAATTAAAATTGATACGACCGAAAACGATATATGAGTTAATATATGCTCTAAAGTTGAAAGTATCATAAAAAAAAAAATGAAAAAGAGTGTCTGAATACTAGAACGAGAAATCGGAAATTTAATTCATTATAGGACTTACTCTTTTAGAAGATAAGATGCCATGCCGCCACTCGGACTCGAACCGAGATGCTCTAGCACTGCTTCCTAAGAGCAGCGTGTCTACCAATTTCACCATAGCGGCTTACTCGAAATCATAATAACCGATTTTTTCTCAATCGTCGAGATTGAAAGAATCGAAAAAAATCAAATTTTCTATTTTTCTAATAAAATAAACATTAAAGAATGAAAGGAATTCTATTATAATTATTTGAATTGAATGAATTTATAAGAAAATGGATTAGATTATTATATATATAAGATTCTTTTATATAAATATAAAATTTATATAAATATAAGAAAAAAAAATAAAATGGATTAGCTTATTATTATCTTTTTTCTAATATTATTATTATTATTTTTATTCTATTAATATTATTATTCTATGATAATATTATTATTCTATTTAAATATAGATATATCTAAATTTTATTATTTATATATAATAAATTTTATTATTTCTATATAAATATATAATTTAGAATTTAAATAGAAATATATAAATAATAATATATATATATAAATATTATATAAATATTTATAAATATATATATTATTTTATTTTCATTAGAATGGTTCAATTTCAATACGAATTCTTATTGTCGTTTTTTTTGTTTCGAGTTTCTGTTTTAATATTTAACAACGAGGAATGGTTTTTTGTAGTTTATTCTCTGTTTTCAAAAACAAGCATTGTTGGAACTAGATAATTCTGACTTGAATCTGGAAATGGAACAAAAAATTTTCTCTTTTGTAGTTTTTAATGAATAATTTTTTATATTAAATGAATAATTTATTATATTATAATATTCTTTATTCTTATTTTTCATTTTTCTTATTTAATTCATTATTCATTATATATATTTTCACCAATTTAGTATTACATTCAAAGAATTTTTTTTTTGTCTTATTCTAAAATAGATATATATGAGTTAATAAATCAATTTTAAATTGAATTGATTAATAAATTTATTAAATATATTAGTTAAATGTACTTATTAATTAATTTATTAAATATAAAAAAATCTTTATAAAAAAAAAAGCAATTCAATATTAGAGAATATTCCCTGAATCCAGCTAATTTATATTATTCCAAGGTTTGTATTTGTTATACAAAAAAACTTTTTGAATTCCCTGTAGAAATTGATTGCGCTAATGAAAAAGCTTTCAATGCTGTCCAATATCCTCGCTTTTTCCAAACGTTTTTCCGGATTTTTTTTTTTGATCTAGAAGTGCGTTTCTTTGGAACTGCCATCCAACTAATAATTTTTTTTTTTCCATTGCTACAGGTCATGTGAAAGACATATCCTCTTTTCTGTATTTCTGTAAATGAAAACTTATTGTTCTTTGATTAATTAGCTATATATCTTATCCCCCTTTTTTTCTATCTAAAGTAAAACATTGAATATTATAACTATAACACTTTTTAAAAAATTTTGCCAAACATAGTTGTATTGTAATGTAAAAAATCAATTAGTTCGAAACTAAACGAATGCTTCTGAATATAAATAAAAGAAAAAATTATTATTTGATTGAGTTATGTCATATAATCCAATTTTATACATATAAAAATAAACGAATGTTCTAAGTTTTGGTACAATTTTTGATACGCGCTCTATAGAAAAGTTGTATAATTGTCAAATAAAAAATGAGATTCTTATTTGACAAATTTTGTTTTTCTGAGAATTTTAGATTTTATTAGTTATTTTCTTATTTATTAATAGTCAAAAATATTACTAAAAATAAAGTCAATTTTTCACTAGGAATTTTTTTTATTGGACCGTTTTTACATTTTGACTTTTCAATATTGGAAGTATTGTGCAAAGATTCAGAAGAATATTAAATTCTATTTATATGTTCACGTTGTTCACTCTTTATTTATTAACTGAACCCTTTACAAAAGAGATAAAACCGGCGAATAAGAAACAAAACTCATTACAAATCCTATTTTTTTCTTTTTTTTGTATGGAATATACACATCAATCTTCATGGATCATACCTTTTATTCCACTTCCAGTTCCTATGTTGATAGGGGTGGTACTTCTACTTTTTCCCAGCGCAACAAATAATCTTCGCCGTATGTGGGCTTTTCCGAGTATTTTTTTGTTAGGTATAGTTATGCTCTTTTCGGTCGATCTGTCGATTGATCAAATCAATAACAATAAAAGTTCTATCTATCAATATGTGTGGTCTTGGACTATAAATAATGATCTTTCTTTAGAGTTTGGTTACTTGATCGATTCACTTACCTCTATTATGTTAATATTAATCACTACTGTTGGCATTTTGGTTCTTATTTATAGTGATAATTATATGTCTCATGATCAAGGATATTTGAGATTTTTTGCTTATATGAGTTTTTTTAATACTTCAATGTTGGGATTAGTTACTAGTTCTAATTTGGTACAAATTTATATTTTTTGGGAATTGGTTGGAATGTGTTCTTATCTATTAATTGGTTTTTGGTTCACACGTCCTATTGCAGCAAATGCTTGTCAAAAGGCGTTTGTAACTAATCGTATCGGGGATTTTGGTTTATTATTAGGAATTTTGGGTCTTTATTGGATAACGGGTAGTTTGGAATTTCGGGATTTGTTTCAAATATTCAATAACTTGATTTATAATAATGACGTTAATGTTTTTTTTGTTACTTTGTGTGCCCTATTGTTATTTTGTGGTTCTGTTGCTAAATCTGCCCAATTCCCCCTTCATGTATGGTTACCAGATGCTATGGAAGGACCTACTCCTATTTCCGCTCTTATACATGCTGCTACTATGGTAGCGGCGGGCATTTTTCTTGTAGCTCGACTTCTTCCTCTTTTCATAGTAATACCCCCCATAATGAATGGAATAGCTTTCATAGGTATAATAACATTAGTATTGGGAGCTACTTTAGCTATTGCTCAAAAAGATATTAAAAGAAATTTGGCCTATTCTACAATGTCTCAATTAGGTTATATGATGTTAGCTCTAGGTATGGGCTCCTATAGAGCCGCTTTATTCCATTTGATTACTCACGCTTATTCAAAAGCATTGTTGTTCTTAGGATCCGGATCTATTATTCATTCAATGGAAGCTATTGTTGGATATTCTCCAGAAAAAAGTCAAAATATCGTTCTTATGGGCGGGTTAACAAAACATACCCCAATAACAAAAACTGCTTTTTTTATAGGTACGCTCTCTCTTTGTGGTATTCCACCCTTTGCTTGTTTTTGGTCCAAAGATGAGATTCTTACTGATACTTGGTTGTATTTGCCAATTTTCGCAATATTAGCTTGTTTCACAGCTG